ATTCTTTTTAAAGTTCTATTTCCTTCAGAGGGCAATATGAATGTTCTATTATGTTCTATCAACACACTACTAAAAGGGCTATACGATATATCTGGTGTGGAAGTTGGCCAACATTTCTATTGGCAAATAGGAGGTTTTCAAGTCCATGCCCAAGTACTTATTACTTCTTGGGTTGTAATTGCTATCTTATTAGGTTCAGCCATTATAGCTGTTCGTAATCCACAAACGATTCCTACTGACATTCAGAATTTCTTCGAATATGTCCTTGAATTCATTCGAGACGTGAGCAAAACTCAGATTGGAGAAGAATATGGCCCATGGGTTTCCTTTATTGGAACTTTGTTTCTATTTATTTTTGTTTCGAATTGGTCAGGTGCTCTTTTACCTTGGAAAATCATACAGTTACCTCATGGGGAATTAGCCGCACCTACAAATGATATAAATACTACCGTTGCTTTAGCTTTACTCACGTCATTAGCATATTTCTATGCGGGTCTTACCAAAAAAGGATTAGGTTATTTCGGTAAATACATTCAACCAACTCCAATCCTTTTACCCATTAATATCTTAGAAGATTTCACAAAACCCCTATCACTTAGTTTTCGACTTTTCGGAAATATATTAGCTGATGAATTAGTAGTTGTTGTTCTTGTTTCTTTAGTACCTTTAGTGGTTCCTATACCTGTCATGTTACTTGGATTATTTACAAGCGGTATTCAAGCTCTTATTTTTGCAACTTTAGCTGCGGCTTATATAGGCGAATCTATGGAGGGTCATCATTGACTTGTTTTCGAAATAGGCTTTTTTAGCTTAAGACTTACGCAATATATGCGCGTATCACGATAATCCGCTTAGGGAACATAACATATTATATATAAATATATATAATCTATTTATAAATATATATACTCTAGTAATATAAAAAAAGCTTAATATCTTAGAGATATTAGGGAGTTGCAACAAACAGGGAAGTAAAAAAAAGGAAAGAGATCTAAAAGATCTTTTTCCTAAAATTCAAGTTCGGTCCATTTATACCCCCTCCAATGAATATTCTCTTTCTATTGTTTTGTTGATTTAATTCGAATATTCAATATTATTAGCTATTAGTAATCATAATCTGAATAATAATTTTGACGGGATTACTTATAGTATTACTACAATGTGCTATAAAAAAAAGATGTTATTGTTATATAGAATGATGCCCATTCAAGTTGATTTCATCCAATTCAACGATTGACCAAAAGAGAATTTTAATAAATAATAAATTACATTAACTTATATCAATCAAATACTGATATTTCGACGCAATGATTCGATCTAACGAATTTGTACATGTAGATTGATTGTACCCATGTGGTCGAATAATAAAAGAAAAAATAAAGATTTACAAAAAACAAAAGTGAAATTGAAAAAAAAATATATAGATTGGTTAGGGGAGGAGAAGCCGAACTAGATGTATGTAATCTAATTGCTATAAGACAACTCTTGTGAATGTTTCGAAGAATAATTCTAGAATCCGATTGAATGTAAGATATGAATAGTTGATTTACGTTATGGAAGAAACACATGTATATGTGATATTAGATATTAATTAGATATATCTTTAGTTCATATATAACTAATAAATATCTAATACTGTGAATTTAGATAAAGTGAATATTGAATGAATAAAGAGATTAAATCAAGGAAAAAAACGAAAAATTCAAAGAGAATGGTTTGGAAAAAAGAAAGAAATGGAAGAACAAAAGTCATATGGATTCACAAAAATTATGTGAATTTAAACTAAAAAAAAAGAAATATCGAAGTAGTTCTGATGATTCAATAATATTATTACTTCAATTCAGAGTTCTTAGTTCCTTCGACTGTATAGATCTTAGCGATGGAATAATTAAGTCATAATTTCTTGGTTTATTGTATCATTAACTATTTACTTATTTTGTTATGAGGAATTTATCATGAATCCACTGATTTCTGCCGCTTCCGTTATTGCTGCCGGGTTGGCTGTCGGTCTTGCTTCTATTGGACCTGGGGTTGGTCAAGGTACTGCTGCGGGCCAAGCTGTAGAAGGGATCGCGAGACAGCCCGAGGCGGAGGGAAAAATACGAGGTACTTTATTGCTTAGTCTGGCTTTTATGGAAGCTTTAACAATTTATGGACTAGTTGTAGCCTTAGCGCTTTTATTTGCGAATCCCTTTGTTTAATCCTATAACAAAACAATACGTATTTTTTCTTAGTTTATTTCTTTGGACTTACTGCTCTCGCTTTTTCGAATTATATTAAGATTTCACTCCTACAATTATTTATTTGTTGGGACAATAACCCATGGGAAGTGGGAAGGACTGATTGGAGGATGAGGAATTAGCATACCGACTCGCCTTCTTCCTTCCCCTTCTTATTCCAATGGGAAATCTTTTGTAGGAAGTGTTACAACAAACGAGATACTTCGGAATTGACATAAGGCCTGGTACCTAATTCTAATAAAGATAAGTATCATTTTTTT